ATTATATTGCCCCCAATTTTTATGAAATACAAGATGCTCATTGAAAAATACGAAACTTATCTGCACTTCTACAATTCCAGAGATTCGAGGTTCTGTTCTAGAGTAACCATAGTAATTGACGTCTCGTTTGTATTATGGATAGGCTAACAACTTATTTAACTTTTCAAATATGGATATGCATATTAGGCATTAACTTTCTTTTTGAACGAAAGAGAAAAAAGAATATAAAATATAATTTCTTTTTGTTACATACTTTACCCATCTATAAAATAGATGGGGTATTTATCCAAAGACCGAGATGGAGAAAAGTATGTAGTATGATCTAAACTTTTTTTTTAATGAATATATATATATATGTCGATTTATCTTAAGTAATTTATAGAAAAAAAAAGACTCATACAAATTAATCATGTGCCAGGAACCAGATTTGAACTGGTGACACGAGGATTTTCAGTCCTCTGCTCTACCAGCTGAGCTATCCCGACCATTCCCATTCCCGATACCGAGACCACATTCTCATATTACTAGAAAACTTAGGTCTATGTCAATTCAAAGGGTATTACAAAGTCTTGTCCTGGTGTTAGAATTTCTTGGATCGGAGACTTTGTAAGTTTCAGGATGAAGAACGATAGCAACCGTGACTCGTTCGGTGAGTCTGTGGTTAAAGAGGGTCATTTGTCCATGTATCATATATCATAAGACTTGACATAATAGACAAATTTTTATCTCGGATACATTTGTAAAATAGTAGGGTGAATGAGAAAGATAACTATTTTTGAACTACTAAAAAAAGGATAAGATAAATAGTTAAGTAGTCAAATGGGCTTTTTTTGGGGATAGAGGGACTTGAACCCTCACGATTTTTAAAATCAACGGATTTTCCTCTTACTATAAATTTCATTGTTGCCGGTAATGACATGTAGAATAGGACTCTATCTTTATTCTCGTCCGATTAATTAGTTAGACAAAAGAACTATCAGACCGTGAGGTAAATGCTTTGATCAATGCATATTTGATTCTTTCTTCAATATGGAATCGATTCCCAACAATTTTTCCGTTTTTCATATAAAAAATACAGATGCAGGTCGTCATTAATCATTTGATAGAGTATTTCAGTACGTATGTATATACGTACATCCTTCATCTTTTCGGAAGTTTCAATGGAAGGATTCCTCTACCAATGCAACACAGTCAATTCCAGTTGTTAGAACAGCTTCCATTGAGTCTCTGCACCTATCCTTTTTCACCTTCTGGGCCTTTGTTTGTTTTTGTAAATTAAAAAAGGATTTGGCTCAGGATTGCCCATTTTTATTAATTCCGGGGTTTCTCTGAATTTGAAAGTTCTCACTTAGTAGGTTTCCATACCAAGGCTCAATCCAATTAAGTCCGTAGCGTCTACCAATTTCGCCATATCCCCCTCCTTTTTGTTTTGAGATTAGGATCTCATTTTGATTGAGATGTCGTTTTCCTTTTTATTTCTTCATTTATTAAATACTGATTTCCTGTCTCGAAAAAGTGTTTCTCCTCTTTGATTTCTTGGCAATCTTCTTTCATCTTCTATAGTAAACCCGCATTTGGTCCAATCAGAAACGATTCTATCATTTCTGTATCCGCAATTCAATATAGATGGATAGATACCACGTATATATGTTTCTCTTCTGCTCGTTTTTACCACGCAATTTTTAATACTTGAACGGTCGATACTTTTTTTCGTTTGAGCTTCCATCTTTACAAATCAGAGCGCAATAATGTCTCATTATTTAGAACAAATGATTCCATTTCGAAATAGAAAATATATTCTATATGTATAAGATAGAAGCTTAATAAAAATACTTTCAAATAGCATTTGAAAGCAAAAACGAAAATGATAAAATTCTATCGAATATTAAAGAATATTCTATATCTATATTCTATTCTATAGAATAGTGATGTGAGAAAAAAATATAAATCATATATATCGATAGATTAATCGTTATTTTCTATGGTAAGTATGAGTATTGAATATTTCTTTTCAATTCTATATTATATTTTTTCTATATTCATATTCATTATGACTAGCTAATATGAATATTAATTAATAGCTAAGATAACATTTATTGAATCCCTATGCATGTAGAATTTATCTTTTGTGAGCCTGCTTAGCTCAGAGGTTAGAGCATCGCATTTGTAATGCGATGGTCATCGGTTCGATTCCGATAGCCGGCTTTTCTCTATTTATTTTATTCGAGTTTTTACATGATTGAGAATTGAGAATGTCCCTTTGTGAAATGCGAAATCAAAAAATATTAAAAAACATCTTTTTTTTTCTTATAGGAACTTACAACTATGTCATTAAAAGACTCCCTTTTTCTCTTTTTTAGCTATAATAGAATAGAATAATATATATATAGTTATAGAATAGATATATAATAGAAAGGTCTCTGTCCCATTCATCTAATCTAATTATTCTTTAGAGTACAAGTACACTACTTCCGTAAACTTCGCTTCATTTATCATTTAT